AAAATCTATATGAGAAAATTTCATATATAAATAAATTTTTATGATTTAAAAAAATTTAATTTAAATTTATTTTACATGTAAATTTTAGTGTTAATTTTTAATTATTTTAATAATAATTATTAATATTTGCAGTAATTAAAATTAAAAATTTAAGAAATTAAGATTTAGAAATATTTTGATTATTAACAAATTTTGTGCCAGCAGTTGCGGTTATACAAAAAATAATTTAAATTTTATTGGTATATAATAAATAAGAATTATTATTTAAATTAAATATTAAATTATTAAGTGAAATTTTAATTTAATTAAAATTTATATTAATTTTATGATTTATTAAATTTTATAAAAAACTAGGATTAGATACCCTATTATTAAAAATTAAATTTATAATACTAAAATAGTAGATAATAATTTATTGAAACTTAAATAATTTGGCGGTATTTTAGTTCATTTAGAGGAATCTGTTTAATAATTGATAATCCACGAATAAATTTACTTAATTTATTATTTTGTATATCGTTGTTAAAAAAATATTTTTTAATAAAAATAATATTTAAAAATTTTTATATAAAATTAATTCAGATCAAGATGCAGATTATAATTAAGAATATAATGGATTACAATAAATAAATTTAAATGAATAATATTTTTTAATAAATATTTGAAGGTGGATTTAAATGTAATTTTAATTAATTTATTAAAATGATTATATATTAAAATATGTACATATTGCCCGTCGCTTTCATTAATAAATTGGAATAAGTCGTAACAAAGTAGAGGTACTGGAAAGTGTTTCTAGAAAGAACAAATTAGAGCTTGATAAAAGTATTTCATTTACATTGAAAAGATATTATATTATAATTAATTTGAGGGGGATAAATTAATAAAGTATAAATAATAAAAAAATTTTTAATATTAAAATATTTTAATGGGGGTTAAAGTATATTTAATAGAAAAAATAAAAAAATTTATAGAAAATTAGTATTGTAAAAGAAATTTGAAATATATTGAAAATAAATTTACTTAAAAGTAAATTTAATTTATTGTATCTTGTGTATCAGAGTTTATTAATAATAATTTTTATTTAAAAATTTTCTCGAATTTAAAAGAGATAATTAATTATTAAAATTAATGTTGTATAATTATTTTAAATAATTAATTGGAAATGAAATGTTAATCGTTTTTAAATATATCTAGTTTTTTTAGAAAAAAATTTAATTTTAAATTTTAAAAAAGAATATAATTTTAATTAATTAAAATTATATTTTTAAAATTAAATATTTTAAGGGATAAGCTTTAAAATAAATTTTTATAATAAATTTTAATAATAATTAAAATTTTTAAAATTTATATTGTTTATAAATTATAATTTTTTATAAATAATTTTAATTAAATTAAAATTTTAAATTTATTTAATTTTTTATTAAAAAATATTTTGTAATAATTAAAATTTAGATATAATGATAAAATTAGTATATAAATAAATAAATATAATTTATTATTTGATAATTTAATAAAAGGAATTCGGCAAAAATTTATATTCACTTGTTTATCAAAAACATGTCTTTTTGATTAATAATTTAAAGTCTAATCTGCCCACTGATAATATATTAAAGGGCTGCAGTATTTTGACTGTACAAAGGTAGCATAATCATTAGTCTCTTAATTGGTGACTTGTATGAAAGATTTGATGAGATATATACTGTCTCTTTTTAATTTATAAAATTTAATTTTTTAGTTAAAAAGCTAAAATATATTTAAAAGACGAGAAGACCCTATAGAGTTTTATATTTATATAAATTAAAATTTTTTATAAGCTTTAAAATTTTAATTTATATAAATATTTTGTTGGGGTGATAGAAAAATTAAAATAACTTTTTTTATAATTTTACATTAATAAATGAATAAATGATCCGTAATTTACGATTATAAGATAAAATTACCTTAGGGATAACAGCGTAATTTTTTTTTTTAGTTCAAATAAGAAGAAAAGTTTGCGACCTCGATGTTGGATTAAGATAAAATTTAAATGCAAAAGTTTAAAATTTTTGATCTGTTCGATCATTAAAATCTTACATGATCTGAGTTCAAACCGGTGTAAGCCAGGTTGGTTTCTATCTTTAGATTAATAAAATATTTTAGTACGAAAGGATCAAATATTTAAAATAGTTTTATTTAAAAGAATTTTAATAATAGTAAATATTTTTAAATATGACTATTTTGGCAGAAAAAATGTAATGATTTTAGAAGTCATAAATATATAATTTGATTATATATGTAGTAAATGATGTTAAAAGATATAATAATAATAATTTTAGGAATGTTAATTTTAATTTTAGGGGTATTAATTGGAGTTGCTTTTCTTACATTATTAGAACGGAAAGTTTTAGGTTATATTCAAATTCGGAAAGGTCCTAATAAGGTTGGATATATAGGAATTTTACAGCCTTTTTCTGATGCTATTAAATTATTTACTAAAGAACAAGTTTTTCCAATATATTCTAATTATATTTCTTATTATTTTTCTCCTATTATTAGTTTTATTTTATCTTTAATAGTATGGATATTAATTCCTTATTATTTTAATATAGTTAGATTTAATTTAGGAATTTTATTTTTTTTATGTTGTACAAGAATAGGGGTTTATACTGTTATAGTTGCAGGGTGATCTTCAAATTCTAATTATTCTTTATTAGGGGGATTACGAGCTGTTGCACAAACAATTTCATATGAAGTAAGATTAGCTTTAATTATATTATCAAGAATTATATTAATTATAGATTTTAATATAATAAAATTTTTTATTTATCAGGATTTAATTTGATTTTTTTTTTTAATATTACCTTTAAGAATATGTTGAATTTCCTCGAGATTAGCTGAAACTAATCGAACTCCTTTTGATTTTGCAGAAGGGGAAAGAGAATTAGTTTCAGGGTTTAATATTGAATATAGAAGAGGGGGATTTGCTTTAATTTTTTTAGCTGAATATTCAAGAATTTTATTTATAAGAATATTATTTGTTTTATTATATTTAGGAGGGTATAATATATCTTTATTTTTTTATTTAAAATTGATTTTTATTTCATTTTTATTTATTTGAGTTCGTGGAACATTACCTCGTTATCGATATGATAAATTAATATATTTATCTTGAAAAAGATATTTACCTATTTCTTTAAATTATTTATTATTTTTTGTAGGATTAAAAATATTTTTAAGTTAGTTATTAATTTTAGTATAAATTAATAGAATAAAATTATTCTTTCATAAGTTTTCAAAACAAATGCTTTAACAAGCTCATTAATTATTAATTGAAAATTAAATTATCTCAAATTTTATTAATAATAGGATTAATTAAAAAATAAGAAAAATATAGAATAGTTAGTAATTGACCAGTAATAATATAAGGATCTTCAACAGGACGAGCTCCAATTCAAGTTAATAAAATAATAATAGATACTATAGATCAAAATAATATTTGATTAATAGGATAAAATTGAATTCCTTGAATTTTTTTATTAAAGGTTAAAGGAAGAATAATTAAAATTAAAATAGATATAACTAAAGCAATAACTCCTCCTAATTTATTAGGAATAGATCGTAAAATTGCATAAGCGAATAAAAAATATCATTCAGGTTGAATATGAATTGGAGTTACTAAAGGATTAGCAGGAATAAAATTATCAGGGTCTCCTAAAAGATAAGGGTTAGTTAATGTTAATATAATTAATAATGTTAATATGATAATAAATCCAATTAGATCTTTAAAAGTAAAAAATGGATGGAAAGGAATTTTATCTAAATTTCTATTAATTCCTAAAGGATTATTAGAGCCTGTTTGATGTAAGAATAATAAATGAATTATAGTTAATATTAAAATAATAAATGGAAATAAGAAATGAAATGAATAAAATCGAGTTAATGTAGCATTATCAACAGCAAACCCTCCTCAAATTCAATTTACTAGTATTGTTCCTAAATAAGGAATAGCAGATAAAAGATTAGTAATAACTGTAGCACCTCAAAATGATATTTGTCCTCAAGGTAAAACATATCCTATAAATGCTGTAGCTATTAAAATAAATAAAATAATAACTCCTACTATTCAAGTATACTTTAAATTAAATGATTCATAATAAATTCCTCGTCCAATATGTAAATAAATACAAATAAAAAAAAATGAAGCCCCATTAGCATGTAAAGTTCGAATTAATCATCCATAATTAACATTTCGACAAATATAATTTACTCTATAAAAAGCTAATTCAATATTAGCAGTATAATATATAGTTAAAAATAGTCCAGTTAAAATTTGAATAATTAAACATAATGCTAATAATGATCCAAAATTTCATCATAATGAAATATTAGATGGAGAAGGTAAATCAATTAATGATCCATTAATAATTTTAAATAATGGATGAGTTTTTCGTAAAGGTAAAAATTTATTTATCATTAGTATTAAATTAATAATTAATTTGATAGACGTAAAGGGCCAAAAAAGATATTTGTAATATTAACTACTGCTACTAAAGTGATAAATAAGTAAATAATTAATATTATTATTATTAAGTGAGTATAATTATTATATAATTTAGATAAATTGATTTTATTTTCATTATTAAAAAAAATAAATAAATTTTTAAAATTAATTATTTCATAATTATTAATAAAATTTAATCAATTTATATTATATATATATATATAACTTAATAATACTGATAATGAAAAAATAAAAATTAAAGTTATTTTTATAAAAAAATTATTAAAAAATATTTCATTAGAAGCAATTCTTGATACATAAATAAATAATACTAATAATCCTCCTAAAAATACTAAAAATAAAATATAGGAAAATCAATATGTATTAATTAATATTCCAGATAATAAACAAATTAATAAAGTTTGAAGTAAAATTAATAATCCTATAGATAAGGGGTGATTAAAAAAAAATATTATAATAGAGAATATTATAATTAATAAAGATAAAAATATTTTTAAAATTTCAAAGAATAGTTTATGAAAAATAATAATTTTGGAGATTATTGATAAAGAATTTCTTTTTCTTTGAAGTTTTTAAAGTAGTATACTTGTTTTTGATTTACAAGACCAATGTTTTAATTTTAAACTATAAAAACAAATGATAATTTTAAATATATGATTTATTATTTTTATTATATTTTTATGTGGGAATATGATTTTTGTTTCTAAACATAAACATTTATTAATTGTTTTATTAAGATTAGAATTTATTGTATTAAGAGTATTTTTTTTAATAATAATTTATTTAAATTATATTGAATATGAAATATATATATTAATAATTTTTTTATTATTTACTGTTTGTGAAGGGGCATTAGGGCTATCTATTTTAGTTTCAATAATTCGTACACATGGTAATGATTATTTTAAAAGATTTAATTTATTATAATGATAAAATTTTTAATAATATTAATTTTTATAATTCCTTTATGTTTTATAAAAAATATATTTTGATTGGCTCAAATAATATTAATATTAATTATATTTATTTTTATAAATTTAAGTTTAAATATTAATAATTTTTGTAATTTAAGATATATATTGGGTTGTGATTTAATTTCTTTTGGTTTAATTTTATTAAGAATTTGAATTTGTATATTAATAGTTATAGCAAGAGAATCTTTGTATAAAAATAATTTTTATATTAATTTTTTTTTATTAAATATTATTATTTTATTAATTATATTATATTTAACATTTAGAGTATTAAATTTATTTATATTTTATTTATTTTTTGAAGGAAGATTAATTCCAACTTTAATATTAATTGTTGGTTGAGGATATCAACCTGAACGAATTCAAGCTGGTATATATTTATTATTTTATACATTATTTGCTTCTTTACCAATATTAATAGGAATTTTTTTTATTTTTGATTATTTAAATTATTTAACTATTTATTTTATAAAGTTTTTTAATATAAATTTATATTTATTATATATATCAATAATTTTAGCTTTTTTAGTAAAAATACCTATATATTTTGTACATTTATGATTACCTAAAGCTCATGTTGAAGCTCCAGTATCTGGTTCAATGATTTTAGCAGGAATTATGTTAAAATTAGGAGGATATGGATTATTACGAATTTTAATTCTTTTTCAAAATATTGGTATAAAAATAAATTTTATTTGAATTATTATTAGATTATTAGGAGGTTTATATATTAGATTAAATTGTTTTTGTCAAGTTGATATAAAATCTTTAATTGCTTATTCATCTGTTGCTCATATAAGATTAGTTATTGGGGGAATTATAACAATAAATTATTGGGGATATTTAGGTTCTTATATTATAATAATTGGTCATGGATTATGTTCATCTGGTATATTTTGTTTAGCAAATATTAATTATGAACGTTTACATAGTCGTAGATTATTTATAAATAAAGGTATAATAAATTTTATACCTTCAATAAGTTTATGATGATTTTTATTAATATCTTCTAATATAGCAGCCCCACCTTCTATAAATTTAATAGGAGAAATTAGTTTAATTAATAGATTAGTAAGTTGATCTTGATTATCAATAATTATATTAATTTTAATATCTTTTTTTAGAGCAGGATATAGATTATATTTATATTCATATACTCAACATGGAAAATATAATTTAAGAATTTATAGATTTTATACTGGTGTTTCTCGTGAATATTTAATATTAATTTTACATTGATTACCTTTAAATATATTGATTTTAAAAATTGAATGTTTTATAATTTGATTTTAATTTAAATAATTTAATAAAAATATTGATTTGTGGAGTCAAAAATATGAGTAATCATTTTAAATTATTAAAAATTATTCAATTTGTTTTATTAGATTTTTTTTTTTATTTTTTTTTAGAATAATAAATTTTTTTTTTATAATTTATTTTATTATGGAAAATTTAGTTTTATTTTTAGAGTGGGAAATTATTTCTTTTAATTCAATAAGTATTGTTATATCAATTATTTTGGATTGGATATCTTTATTATTTATAATATTTGTTTTAATAATTTCATCTTCAGTTATTTATTATAGAAAAAGATATATAAGATCTGAAATAAATTTAAGTCGATTTATTATTTTAGTATTATTATTTGTTTTTTCAATAATTTTATTGATTATTAGTCCTAATATAATTAGAATTTTTTTAGGTTGAGATGGATTAGGTTTAGTTTCTTATTGTTTAGTAATTTATTATCAAAATATTAAATCTTATAATGCTGGAATATTAACTGCTTTATCTAATCGAATTGGGGACGTTATAATTTTAATGGTAATTTCTTGAATAATAAATTATGGAAGATGAAATTATATTTTTTATTTAAATTTTATAAATAATGATTATTCAATAAAAATTATTGGAATTTTAGTAATTATTGCAGCTATAACTAAAAGAGCTCAAATTCCTTTTAGTTCTTGATTACCTGCTGCTATAGCAGCTCCTACACCTGTTTCAGCTTTAGTTCATTCTTCTACATTAGTAACTGCTGGAGTTTATTTATTAATTCGATTTAATATATTATTAATTGATATATTTTTTTTTAAATTATTATTATTATTATCTGGGTTGACAATATTTATAGCTGGAATTTCTGCTAATTATGAATTTGATTTAAAAAAAATTATTGCATTGTCTACTTTAAGACAATTAGGGTTAATAATAAGAATTTTAAGAATAGGATTACCAGAATTAGCTTTTTTTCATTTATTAACTCATGCTATATTTAAGGCTTTATTATTTATATGTGCTGGAGTAATTATTCATATAATGAATGATAATCAAGATATTCGTTATATAGGGGGGATTAGTTTATATATTCCTATAACTTCTTTATGTATAAATATTTCTAATTTAGCTTTATGTGGAATCCCTTTTTTAGCTGGATTTTATTCTAAGGATTTAATTTTAGAAATAGTAAGAATAAGAAATTTAAATATATTAATTTTTTTTTTATATTATTTTTCTACAGGTTTAACAATATTTTATACAATTCGTTTATTAATGTATTTAATAATTAATGATTATAATTTATTTTCTATTTATAATTTATATGATGAGGATTATGTTATATTAAAAAGTATATTTTTATTATTATTTATAAGTTTAATTACTGGAAGATTTTTAATATGAATAATTTTTAATTATCCTTATATAATTTATTTATCATTTAATATGAAAATGATAGTTATTTATGTTAGATTAATAGGTTTATTTATAGGGTATTTAATTAGTAATATAAAAATTTATTCATTAAATAAATTTTTAATAACTTATAATTTAAGAAATTTTTTATCTTTAATATGATTTATACCAAATTTATCTACATATGGGCTTAATTTTTATATTTTAAATTATAGTCAAAATTTAATAAAAAATATTGATATAGGTTGAATAGAATTATATAGAGGTCAAGGTATATTTAAAATTATTAAAAATTATTCAATTTTTTATTATTTATATCAAATAAATAATTTTAAAATTTATTTATTTAGATTTATTTTATGAATAATAATTTTTTATTTTATATTATTAATTTAAAATTTAAATAGCTTATATATAGAGCATAATATTGAAGATATTAAGGAGATTATATAATCTTTAAATATTTATAAAAAATTTTTTTTATTTTTACAATGAAAATGTAATGTTTTATTTTAAACTATATAAATTAAATAAGTAAAAGAAATAAAAGAAATAGAAATATTAATGATTTTAATCACTATGAATTAAGTTAGCAGCTTAATTATAATATATTTCAGATTTAATTGGAATATTTTAATTCAATAATATCATTAACAGTGATATACCTCTATTTGGTTTCAATTAATAAATAAGGAGTTGAATAACTCATTCTTTTAAGTCGAAATTAAATGCAATTTATTGCTTCTTATTTAAGATAAATTGATGAATCAATATTTTTTGAATGCAAATCAAATGTTTTATTTAAACTATAATCCTTAATTAGTTCAATTAAGTATATTTTGATTTCATTCATGATATAATCCTAATATTAAAATAATTAAAAAAAAAAATCTAATTTTTATTAATGTAATAAAATTTACTAAATTAAATGATATAATAATTGGAAAAAGAAGAGCAATTTCAATATCAAAAATTAAAAAAATTACTGTAATTAAAAAAAAATGTAAAGAAAATGGGATTCGTGCTGAAGATTTTGGGTCAAATCCACATTCAAATGGGGAACATTTTTCTCGGTCTATATATGATTTTTTTGATAAAATTATAGATAATATTATTATAATATTAGAAATAATAATAATTAAAATTGATATAGTTAATAATAAGGTAATTATTTATATTAAAAATTAATTAAACTTTTTGATTGGAAATCAAATATACTAAATATATTATATAAATAAATTAATTTCCTCATCAATAAATAGAAATATAAAGGAATAATCATACTACATCAACAAAATGTCAATATCATGCTGCTGCTTCAAATCCAAAATGATGTTTATTTGAGAAATGATTATTTAAATGACGAATAAAACATGTTATTAAAAAAATTGTTCCAATAATTACATGTAATCCATGGAATCCTGTTGCTATAAAAAAAGTTGACCCATAAATACTATCAGCAATAGTAAAAGGTGCTTCAAAATATTCATATGCTTGAAGAATAGTAAAATAAATCCCTAATATAATAGTAATAAATAATCTTTGTGTAGTTTGGGAATAATTATTTTCTATTAATGCATGATGTGCTCAGGTTACTGTTACTCCTGATCTAATTAAAATAATAGTATTTAATAAAGGAATTTGAAATGGATTAAATGGAGTAATATTTAGTGGAGGTCATATTGCTCCAATTTCAATATTAGGTGATAAACTTCTATGAAAAAAAGCTCAAAAAAAAGATAAAAAGAAAAATACTTCTGAAATAATAAATAAAATTATTCCTCATCGTAATCCTTTTGAAACTAAAATAGTATGTTTACCTTGTAAAGTTCCTTCACGACAAATATCTCGTCATCATTGATATATAGTTAAAATAATAATAATATAACCTACAATTATTAAATTTAAATTAAAATTATGAAATCATTTAATTATACCAGTAACTAAAGTTATTACTCCAATAGCTCCAGTTAATGGTCATGGTCTATAATCTACTAAATGATATGGGTGATTATGATTTATTGTCATTAATTTACTTCTCTAGAATAAAGAGTACTAAGAATAGAAATTACATAAGATTGAATAATAGCAACAGCAGATTCTAAAATTAAAAGTAAAATTTGTACAAAAATTAAAATAAATAATATAAAAAATGATAAATTAGAGCTAGTTCTTCTTAATAAAGTTAATAATAAATGTCCTGCAATTATGTTAGCAGTTAAACGAACAGCTAAAGTTCCTGGTCGAATAATGTTACTAATAGTTTCAATTAATACTATAAATGGTATTAAAATAGTTGGGGTTCCTTGAGGAATTATATGAATAAATATATGTTGATAATTATTAATTCAACCATATAATATAAATCTAATTCATAATGATAATGAAATTGATAATGAGATAGTTAAATGACTTGTTCTAGTAAAAATATAAGGAAATAGTCCTAAAAAATTATTAAATAAAATAAAAGTAAATAATGAAATAAAAATAAAAGTTGATCCATTAAATCTATTGATACCTAGTAATATTTTAAATTCATTATGAAGTTTATTAGTAATAAAATTTCATAAGATATAATGTCGATTAGGGATTAATCAAAATGAATATGGAATAAATATTAATCCAATGAAAGTTCTAATTCAATTTAATGATAAATTAAATAAATTTGTTGTAGGATCAAAAATTGAAAATAAATTACTTATCATTTTCAGTTTATGTTTTTAAAGTTTTTTTTATTAGAATAAAATAATTTTTTGAAGTTATTAATATTAAAAATATAATAGTTTATAATATTAAATAAAATAAAAATTATAATAAAAAAAAAAAAAGATAATAATCAATTAATAGGTATTATTTGTGGAATAAAAGAATATTACTAGTGTAATAATTTAAATTTGACATATTTATGTTATATATTTAACTAATTCTTTCATTAGAAGTAATTGCTAATTTACTATTAAATGGTTTAAGAGACCAGTACTTGCTTTCAGTCATCTAATGATGAATAATTATTAATTCAATTAATAAAATTTTTAATAGAAATTCTTTCAATTACAATAGGTATAAAACTATGATTAGCTCCACAAATTTCTGAACATTGTCCGAAAAAAATTCCTGGACGATTAATGAAAAATCTAGTTTGATTAAGTCGACCAGGATTAGCATCTACTTTTACCCCTAAAGATGGAATAGTTCATGAATGAATTACGTCAGTAGCAGTTACTATAATTCGAATTTGATTATTTATAGGTAAGATAATTCGATTATCAACATCTAATAAACGAAAATTTTCAGGAGTATTTTTATTATATTGAATTATATATGAATCAAATTCAATATTATTAAAATCTGAATATTCATAACTTCAATATCATTGATGTCCAATAGATTTTAAAGTGATTAAAGGATTATTAAGTTCATCTAATAAATATAATAAACGTAATGAAGGTAGAGCAATAAAGATTAATGTAATTGCAGGAATAATAGTTCAAATTAATTCAATTATTTGACCTTCTAATAAAAATCGATTAATAAATTTATTAAAAAATAAAATAAACATTAAATAACCTACTAAAATAGTAATTATAATTAAAATAATTAAAGTATGATCATGAAAAAAAATAATTTGTTCTATTAAAGGTGAAGCACCATTTTGAAGATTAAAATTAGATCAAGTTGGCATTTCTAAAAAAAGGATATTCCTTTATAAATGGGGTTTAAATCCATTACATATTATCTGCCATATTAGAAGTTTCTTAAAATAGGTAATTCATTATAAGAATGTTCTGAAGGAGGTAAATTTTGTAATCATTCAATTGAAGAAGATATATTTAAAGAAAATAAAATTATACGTTGATTAATTATAGATTCTCAAATAATTATTATTATTATTATTATTGATAATAAAGAAATATAAGAACCGAATGAGGAAATAATATTTCATGAAGTAAAATTATCAGGATAATCAGAATATCGTCGAGGTATACCTGATAAACCTAAAAAATGTTGAGGAAAAAAAGTTAAGTTTACTCCAATAAATATTGATAAAAATTGAATTTTTAATAAGTAATTATTTAATGATAGTCCTGTAAATAGAGGGTATCAATGAATAAATCCTCCTATAATTGCGAATACAGCTCCTATAGATAAAACATAATGAAAATGAGCTACAACATAATAAGTATCATGTAATGTTACATCAATGGAAGAATTGGCTAAAATTACTCCTGTTAATCCTCCTACTGTAAATAAAAAAACAAATCCTAATCTTCATAGAATAGATGGTCTATAATTAATTTGAGATCCATGTAATGTTGCTAATCAACTAAAAATTTTAATACCTGTTGGTACAGCAATAATTATGGTTGCAGAAGTAAAATAAGCTCGAGTATCAATATCTATTCCTACAGTAAATATATGATGAGCTCAAACAATAAATCCTAATAAACCAATTGCTATTATAGCATAAATTATTCCTAAACATCCAAAAGTTTCTTTTTTTCCACTTTCTTGAGAAATAATATGAGAAATTATACCAAAACCAGGTAAAATTAAAATATAAACTTCTGGATGACCAAAAAATCAAAATAAATGTTGATATAAAATAGGATCTCCACCTCCTGCAGGATCAAAGAATGAGGTATTAAGATTTCGATCTGTTAAAAGTATTGTAATAGCACCTGCTAAAACAGGTAAAGATAATAATAAAAGTAAAGCAGTAATTCCTACAGCTCAAACAAAAAGAGGTATTTGATCGAATGATATATTATTAATTCGTATATTAATAATAGTTGTAATAAAATTAATAGCACCTAAGATAGATGAAATTCCAGCTAAATGTAAAGAAAAAATAGCTAAATCAACTGAACTACCTCCATGGGCAATATTAGAGGATAAAGGGGGGTAAACTGTTCATCCAGTTCCTGCTCCATTTTCGACAATTCTTCTGGAAATTAATAAGGTTAATGAAGGGGGTAATAATCAAAATCTTATATTATTTATTCGGGGGAAAGCTATATCTGGAGCTCCTAACATTAATGGAACTAATCAATTTCCAAATCCTCCAATTATAATTGGTATAACTATAAAAAAAATTATAATAAAAGCATGAGCTGTTACAATAGTATTATAAATTTGATCATCTCCAATTAAAGATCCAGGATTACCTAATTCAGTACGAATTAATAGTCTTAAAGAAGTTCCTACTATTCCTGCTCAGATACCAAAGATAAAATATAATGTTCCAATATCTTTATGATTTGTTGAATAAAGTCATTTTCGCTAATAAAATGGCTGAGTATAAGCGATAAATTGTAAATTTATTAACGAGAAAAATCTCTTTTATTAAATAAGTCTTATAGTCAATAATGATATAAAATTGCAAATTTTAAGGAGTAAGTTATAAATTCTAAGGCTTAAAGAAATTACTTTTTTTATAATTTTGAAGATTATTAGTTTATATAACTTAAAACCTTTATATAAATATAAAGGTTCTAATAATTATACCTAATAAAGAAATTATTCTTAAAGTATTTATAATTAATAATAAGTAATTTTTTATAAAATTTTTAAATCATTTTATTTTTAAATAATTAAATATAATAGATGAATATATAATTCGAATATAAAAAAATAATATAATTAATCTTATTATAATAAAAATAAATCTAATGATAAATAATTTATTTATAATAAGAAAATTAATAATAATTCATTTAGGAAAGAATCCTAAAAAGGGAGGTAATCCTCCTAAAGATAAAAAATTGATTAATAAAAATATTTTTAATGAAAATTTTATGTTTATAATAAATAATTGATTAATATAATAAATATTTATTATATTAAAAAAAAAACATATAATTCTAATTAAAAATGAATATATTATTAAATAAAAAATTCATAAATTTTCTGTTATTATTAATGCTGCTAATATTCAACCTAAATTATTAATAGAAGAAAATGACATTAATTTTCGTAATGATGTTTGATTAATACCTCCTATTGTTCCTACAATAACATTAAAAATTATAATAAATATTAAAAAATTATAATTTATATAATAGGATAATAAAATTATTGGGGAAATTTTTTGTCATGTTATTAAAATAAAACAATTAAATCAAGATAAACCTTCAATAATATTAGGAAATCAAAAGTGAAAGGGGGTTGATCCTATTTTTATTAATATGGAGGAATTAATTAAAATAGAAATTAAATTATTAATTTCAAAATTTTTTAATATAATTATTTTTAATAAAATTGAAAATAAAAAATTAATAGATGCAATTGATTGAGTTAGGAAATATTTTAAAGCTGCTTCTGATGATAAAAGATTTTTAGAATTGGAAATTAGGGGGATAAATCTTAATAAATTGATTTCTAATCCAATTCAACATCCTAATCAAGAATTAGCTGAAACAGAAATTAAGGTTCTAAAAAAAAGAATAAAATAAAAAAATATTTTATTTGAATTTAAATTAAAAAAAATCTAAAATAGGGGGTTAGTTTTGTTATTTAAATTCAATAAATATATTTTAGTGTAAGATGCACAATAATTTTTGATATTATTAGATATAGTTTAATTCTATAAAATATAATAAAGGTAGAAATCTACTTAATTTATCCTATCAGAATAATCCTTTAATCAGGCACTTTATTTTTTAAAAAAAAGGGGTTTCCTTTATATTTGGGGTATGAACCCAAAAGCTTAAATTTAGCTTATTTTTAATTTTTTTTTTTTATTTTATATATGAAAAAAATTAAAAATGGTTTAATGAAATAATTAAATGAAAATTACATTAATTTGATATAGCATATATATATATGTATATTAAATATTTAATATATTAACATTATATATTAATATATTAAATATACTTATATAATTATTAATTATATTAATTTAATATAATTTATTTGAATTATAAAAATTTAAATAGCAATTTAGGTATTTAATTCAATATTATGAAGAAAAAAAGAGAGAAATTATTCAATGTTTAATAATTGATATTAAATATTTTATATACTTATTTTTTTTATATATTAAATATTTAATATATATATAATTATATATTAATATATTTATAAATTATATATATATATATATATATTCATATTTTTATATTGATATTAGTATAAAAAATAATATTTTAGATTTTATTTATATTATTTAATAAATATATTAATATAAAAAAAAAAAAA